CGTCCAGTAGCTACAACCGTCTTTTTGATTGGTACTGCAGTAGCCCTTTGGTTGGGTATTGGAGCAACATTACCTATTGATAAATCTCTAACTTTAGGTCTTTTTCAAATTGATTCCACCGTGAAATAAAATATCACAACGTATCTTTCTAGGGAAGTGAATCTTCCCTAGATACGTTTATTCCAGTTAATTCTGAATCTATATTTAATATAATATACGGATCGTGCTGAATAAATTTAAGCAAAAAAAAAAAGATGAAATCATTCCAATTCCAATGGACTTCAACAAATAAAAAACTTATTCTTAGGTAAATCAATTACGAAATGTTTTTGTATAATGACCAATATCTGTTTTACATCTTCTATGCGAAAATGTTCAATTTTCATAAGATCTTCTTGACTCTTATTCAAAAGGTCTAATAATGTATGTATATTGGACCTTTTGAGGCAATTATAGGTCCTCGAAGGCAATTCTAATTGGTCAATAAAAAAACATTTCAATTCGATTTCTTTTTTTTTTCTTAGTTTATCCAATCCATCATGAAAAGTGAAAAAGGGTAAAGTAACCCTATTTTGATTGTCCTCTATATTTTTATCTTGTTCTTCTGCATGTAGAAACGGAATAAATAAATCAATCAAATTACGGGAGGCTTCGTAAAGTGCTTCTTTAGGAGTTAAACTTCCATTCGTCCATATTTCGAGAAAAAGTATCTCTTGTTTTTCATTCCCATTACTATAAGAATGAATACTATGATTTGCATTTCGAACAGGCATGAATACAGCATTTATTGGATAACTTCCTTCTTCAGCGTTATTTGGTGTTTTCATACGATATCCTCGATTACTCTCGATTTGTAATCCAATACAAAAATCAATTGGTTCCGTCAGGCTAGCTATATGCTGTGTAGTATCAACGATTTCCACAGAAGGTGGTGAGATGATGTCTTGAGCAGTTACATATCCAGGACCCTTGACGCAAATAGATGCGTCGCGAGTTCCATACAGATTACTTTTCAATACAATTTCTTTCAAATTCATTAAAATTTCATGTACGGATTCTTCAATACCTTCTATGGTAGAATATTCATGTGGTATCTTTTCAGATTTTGCGCGTGTAATACATGTTCCTTCTATTTCTCCAAGCAAAGCCCTTCGCATCGCAATGCCTATTGTATCAGCTTGACCTTTCATAAGCGGAGACAGAATAAAACGTCCATAATAAAAACGCTTACTGTCTTCTCTTGATTCAACACACTTCCACTGTAGTGTCCGAGTAGATACTGCTACTTCTTCTCGAAACATAGTCATATTATTTGATCCGATCATTTAATCATTTCTTTCTCTTGAAATTCGTTCAATTCTCAATTCTTATTTCTATATACGCCTTTTTTTAGGAGGCCTACACCCATTATGTGGCATAGGGGTTACGTCTCTGACAAAACTTAATAGTATACCACTTCTACGAATGGCTCGTAGTGCTGCATCTCTTCCAAGACCAGGACCCTTTATCATAACTTCTGCTCGTTGCATACCCTGATCTACTACTGTACGAATAGCGTTTGCGGCTGCGGTTTGGGCAGCAAACGGCGTCCCTCTTCTTGTGCCCTTGAAGCCGCAAGTACCGGCGGAGGACCAAGAAACAACCCGACCCCGTATATCTGTGATTGTTACAATGGTATTGTTGAAACTTGCTTGAACATGAATAACCCCTTTTGGTATTCGACGTCCAGTCTTACGTGAACTAATGCGCCCACTCCTACGTGAGCCAATTCTTGTTATGGTTTTTGTCATATTTTATCATCTCCTAAATATGAGTCAGAAATATACGTATATTTTATTTTCATGTCAAAATGGGTCCTTTATTTGTTTGTGTATTGAGTCCTTTGGAGAGTCTCTAAAAAAAAAATTATCCCTGTCTCTGTTTATGCCTCGGGTTGAAACAAATTACTATAATTCGTCCCCGCCTGCGGATCAGTCGACATTTTTCACAAATTTTACGAACGGACGCCCTAATTTTCATATTTGTTTCTCCTTAATTTTATTTTAATTTGGAATCTACTCCTTCGAAGAAAAGAAAATAAGTCTCTTGAAATTTGGAACCTCCGATTGTATCCGAACGAGAGGAATGTTGAAAAGTCACTACGAACCCGAAACATACCATTGGAAAGTGATTCAGTAATTAAACCTTCATGAATCCATTTTTGTTCTTTCATTCCAGGTAACCCCTTTAATTATCAACTCATGGAGTAGGAGTGATATTAGACAACCCTTCCTCTTTTTTCAAAAAAAAAATAGGAAGTTTTCCTACGGATGCAATTCGTAGATCATAAAGATCACCATATATATAACAAAATTTCTCCCCCGATTCCTTCTAGTCGAGCCTCTCGGTCTGTCATTATACCTCGAGAAGTCGAAAGAATTACAATACCCATTCCTCCTAAAATCCTAGGAATTCGTTGATGGTTGGAATAGATTCGTAGGCCGGGTCGGCTGATACGTTTTAAAACAGTTCTATATGGCCCTTTTCTATTCCTTCTATGTCGCAGAGTTGAAACCAAGAAATATTTCTTGCTTACTCGATGTTTTCTCACATTTTCGATAAAGCCTTCGCGTAGAAGTATTTTAACAATGTTTTCAGTGATATTTGTAGATGCTATTCGAACCGTTCCTTTTTTATCCATGTCAGCATTTCGTATAGAAGTTATTATTTCGGCAATAGTGTCCCTACCCATGATGAACTATAATTATTGGTGCCTCCGGGTTTTTATATAATCAGCATGCTCTACTCTTTTTTTTTCATGAATTATTAAAGGTATATGCGTGAGAAACAATCTACTAATGCATTCTACTAATTAATGGAATCTAATTCAGTTCAGATATCTTACTATGAACCTCCCTTTTTTTATGTTTTATTATGTTTTCATCTATTAGTATTTATTTAGAATCTATTTATAATACCTCAGGAGCTAATGAGACTATTTTAGTAAAATTCAACTGTCTCAATTCCCGAGCGATCGCACCAAAAACTCGAGTTCCTTTGGGATTTCCTTCTTGATCAATGACAACTGCTGCATTGTCATCATATTGTATTATCATACCATTGTCACGTTTGAGTTCTTTACATGTACGTACAATTACAGCTCTGATCACTTCTGATCTTTGTAGAGGCATATTGGGAACTGCTTCTTTGATTACAGCAACAATAACGTCACCAATATGAGCATATCGGCGATTACTAGCTCCTATGATTCGAATACACATTAATTCTCTAGCCCCGCTGTTGTCCGCTACATTTAAATAGGTCTGAGGTTGAATCATATCATTCTTATTATTTTTCTCTTTTTTCTTTCAATGCTAACTAACTAAAGGGCGAAGAAAAAAAGAAGAAAGATTGTTTGTCCAGAAATAAAAAAACTGCGGTTTTTTCATCACAAGGCCCCTTTCCTTTCGTTCCATATCCCTATCCCGCAATAACGAATTGAGTTCGTATAGGCATTTTGGACGCAGCTATAGAAATAGCTTCTCTGGCTACAATTTCTGATACTCCACCCATTTCATAAAGTATTCGACCCGGTTTAACGACGGATACCCAATATTCGGGAGATCCTTTCCCCGAACCCATACGTGTTTCGGTAGGCCTTACTGTAACAGGTTTGTCTGGAAATATACGTACCCATATTTTTCCACCACGACGCGCATATCGTGCCATGGCTCGTCGCCCCGCTTCTATTTGTCTAGATGTGATCCAAGCGGGTTCAAGTGCCTGAAGGGCGTATCCGCCGAAACAAATTCGATTGCCTCGATAAGATATTCCCTTCATTCTTCCTCTATGTTGTTTACGAAATCTGGTTCTTTTGGGGTTATAGTTGATGGTTGTTTCTCAATGCCATCTCTACTGCAGAACTGGACATGAGAGTTTCTTCTCATCCAGCTCCTCGCGAATGAAACGATTAAATAATATTGTATATATTTTGAATTGAATGAATAATGAATCATGGAATTTTTTGAGATATAATCTGTCACGTACACGTAGGAATAAAATAAAATGATAAATTCCATTTTATAATTAATGAATCTTCATTTATTTTTACCTTTATTTTATTTATTTTTATTGAATTGCCCAAAACTTAGCAATCCAGTAAGGCTTTCGCGGGCGAATATTTGCTCTTTCAACATCCCTTTCATTCGTAGGGGCGTTCCATGACCTATCAGAATAAATGAATTGGTTCTTGGCTCGTTCCGCCATCCCACCCAATGAATCATTAGGATTCGTTTTCAAGGGAATCTTCCTCAGTCACAGGTTCTGTCGTTCCCATCGCTTCTCGATTAATGACTAGGCCCGAACTCTGCAATGGAGCTCCTAATAAAATTTGTTCCTGAATCAATCTTCTCAGTCTTTATTGACTCGGCGCTCTTTATTCTTTTTTATTTTTCGTATAAATTGTATTCATATTCATCGAATCTAATTATTAATTATGGACGAATACATTAATGCTTTATTACATTGCCTTTTATAAGATAGTTCATAGACCATACATATTGGAATCATATATCATTGCTATTCTTTTTCTTTCTTTCTCTCACCCCTCCATTTATCCATATCCCTTTGTTTTTGCTTCACAACCTTATAGATTGATTTTTCTTTTATGTAAAAAAAAATGCTTCAGTTGCTACAACAATATGATCAATACATCATATAGCGACTGGTTCCTTGGATCCAGATAATACGAAGCAATGAGCTGGTTATTAGTTATATAGTTATTAGTTCATACTAGGGGATGGCCCTTTGTTTTTTAATCCTAACCTAACTCTAAATAAAAAACCAACGAGTCACACACTAAGCATAGCAATTATATGGAGATGGAGTCAATCGAATTGTTATTCAACCCTATAGAATTAAGAATTCGAAAAAATTCTCATTTTTTTGATTGAACGGAAAAAAATGAACGAGTTTGTGATTTTTTATTCAATTGCCGGATGGATGGAACAGAAAGACAACGA